ATTTTTCATATAATCTCCTTTTATACATATAATCTCATTATATAGATTATAGATAGGCTCAAAAATTGACCAGAATTCTTTTTCTATCACTTTCCCCCTCTTTACTTTTTATTTCTTCTTTCCTTTTTTTTTTAATCGAGTAAAAAATAGTTGAGTTATTGAGTTAGAAAGTAGAACTACCCCTGGATTGTTGCAAGACCCCCATAAAAAGAGTTTCCCTCGGACTACGAAGGGGAAGCGGGCCGGTATGCTAATTCCTCAATCTATAAATCAGCCCTTCCCGTAGGTTATTTTCTCAACGAATAAGGACTTATAGACTTATAGAAATGTCATCTTGGTCCAATTTGAAAAAGCAAACGACAAATCGAAGGCAATAAAATAGGAAAAATATAAATACATACTTTGCCTATGCCTATTTCGAAGATTTAAACAAAAGGATTCGCAAATAAAAGTGCTAATGCTACAACCAACCCATAAATCGTTAAAGCTTCCATAAAAGCTAGACTAAGCAAGAGAGTACCTCGTATTTTTCCCTCTGCCTCGGGCTGTCTTGCAATACCCTCTACGGCTTGACCCGCAGCAGTCCCTTGACCAACCCCAGGTCCAATAGAAGCAAGCCCTACGGCCAGCCCAGCAGCAATAACGGAAGCAGCAGAAATTAGTGGATTCATGATAAGTTCCTCATACCAAAAAAAAAAAAAAGAAATAGTTAATGATACAATCAACCAATGAATTCTGACTTAATTAGTCCATCGATGAACTTCGAATTTAAGTAAGAATATTATATATTCCGATTTTTTCATTTCTATACACAGAGTCTTTGTGAATCCATAGAACTCTCGTTCTTCCATTTCTTGGTTACGAACTGTTATTTCAATTATTCCATCTTTTCTTGATTTCATCTCATTAGTCATCCAATTCACAGCCACAAGAATCGAAAGGGCTTCTATTGAAACCCATACACAACAGTAGGGCAAATGAAATATATCTTTAGTTCATATATAACCAGCTAATATCTACTATCACATATACCCGTCTTTCTTCCATAACGTAAACCATTCAATTCAATCGGATTCGAGAATCAATCCATTTTTTTAGGAATCCCCTTTCTTTGCTTTTTGGAAATTCTTTTCTCCTTTGCAGTTTCTTTATCATTATTCCAACCGAATACAATCGAAATATAAAAATTTAGTAGAATTGTTTCTCCTGTTTTTTATTTAATCACACGTCGTAAACATATATTTCCAATTATGATTTGAATAAGAAGATTGCCTGACCGATAGAAAAGTAAATCTTCATGAAGGAAAGGTAGGATATTAAGTGGACGAAAGACTAATTTTAGGAAAAAGATCTTTTGGATCTCTTTCCTTTTTTGTTTTTCCAACTCTCGAATATTGTAATCTTTGATTTTTTTGTTCCTATTTTTTTCTATCATATAGAAATAGAAAGTCTTGTATATTTCTATTCCTTAAGTAAATAATCGTGAACTACACATACATTGCTCATTGCTTTGTGCTAATCGAAAAGATAAGACTATTTCAATGATGACCCTCCATGGATTCCCCTATATAAGCCGCAGCTAAAGTTGCAAAAATAAGAGCTTGAATACCACTTGTAAATAATCCAAGGAACATGACAGGGATAGGAACCACTGAAGGTACTAAAGAAACAAGAACAACAACTACTAATTCATCTGCTAAGATATTTCCGAAAAGTCGAAAACTAAGTGACAAGGGTTTTGTAAAATCTTCTAGGATGTTAATGGGTAAAAGAATTGGGGTTGGTTGAATATATTTCCCGAAATAACTTAATCCCTTTTTGGTAAGACCCGCATAGAAATATGCCACTGACGTGAGTAAAGCCAAAGCAACCGTAGTATTTATATCATTCGTGGGTGCGGCTAACTCTCCATGAGGTAATTCTATGATTTTCCAAGGTAAAAGAGCTCCTGCCCAATTCGAAACAAGAATAAATAGAAAGAGAGTTCCAATAAAAGGAACCCAAGGACCATATTCTTCTCCAATTTGGGTTTTACTCACATCTCGAATGAATTCAAGAACATATTCGAAAAAATTCTGACTCCCGGTCGGGATTATTTGTGGGTTCCGAACAGCTATAGTAGCTGAACCTAATAAGATAGCAATTACAATCCAAGAAGTAATAAGTACTTGGCCATGGACTTGGAAACCCCCTATTTGCCAATAGAAATGTTGGCCTACTTCCACATCAGATATATCGTATAATGTGTTGATGGAACATGATAGCACATTCATATTGCCCTCTGGAAAAATGGAACTTAAAAAAAATTATTTTGATTCAACCATCTCTTTGTCTACTTGAATTGGATCTTTTGAATATCAACTAATATTTTGAATACTAATTAATCACATAATATCTCCTTTGATCCAAAAGAAATAAACAAATAATAACTAATAACCGATTCGATCGGATTTTTGAAGTCAAAGTTTTTTATTATGAATCAAGGATTTCTTATATAGCTCGAACGTCCCTCACAAATTGCGAATACTAATTTGTTAAGAATTAAGCGAATTGAAGCTATAGCGTCATCATTTGCTGGAATCGAAATATCTGCAAGATCGGGGTCACAATTTGTATCGCTTAAAGAAATTGTTGGAATTCCCAAAGTAATACACTCTCGCAGGGCCGTATCTTCTTCATGCTGATCGACGATAATTACAATATCAGGTAACCCTGCCATATATTTAATCCCACCGAGATATGTTTGCAAGCGAGATAATTGTCTTTTCACCACAGCCGCATCCCTTTTCGGCAAACGGTTGAGTCTTCCCGTTTTTTGTTCCATTCTTAAGTCCCTGAACTTATGAAGTCTCGTTTCTGTAGTCGACCAATTTGTTAACATCCCGCCAAGCCATTTTTTATTAACACAATGACACCGGGCCTTTGTTGCAGCCCGTGCTACTGAATCGGTTGCCTTATTTTTGGTACCAACAATCAAGAACTGTTTTCCTCTACTTGCTGCATCAAAAACTAAATCACAGGCTTCGGATAAAAAACGAGCAGTTCTAGTAAGATTTGTAATATGAATACCTTTACGCTTTGCAGAAATATAAGGTGCCATTTTAGGATTCCATTTCCTAGTACCATGACCAAAGTGTACTCCTGCCTCCAGCATCTCTTCCAAGTTAATGTTCCAATATCTTCTTGTCATTTCCCCCCCCCCCCCTTCAGAAAAAAAGAGACGAGGAACGCCGAACTCAAAAAAAGAAAAAAAGAAATAATTGTTCCGGTGGAACCTTCTCTTCTACTGTAGATTGGCCTGTAGATAGTAGATAGATGCCCAAGCCATTAGTCTTTTCTATTGCTTACTATTTTGATTACCAAATCAAATGAATGCACCAAATACATATACAGATAGTCAAAAAGAGGAATTCGCTTTTAAGAATCATTAAATCCTATAAATGATAGTTCCGCTCTATCATAAAAATTCTTTGAAAGATGAAAGAAAAGAATCAAAGAATTTTCTGTGGTGAAACAAAATATCTCTCATTTCCCCGTCAAATCGATTGTTTTTTTTTGTTTCCAAAAGGTTTTTCTTATATTGTTGTGAAGGGGGCACGAATCTTTTCAATCCGGTACCAACAGGTATCATACCCCCCAAAACAACGTTCTCTTTCAGACCCTTCAACCAATCGATTCGACCCCGAAGAGCCGCTTTTGCTAAGACTCGAGCAGTTTCTTGAAAACTCGCTTCAGATAGAAAACTTTGAGTATTGAGAGATGCTTTTGTTATTCCCAATAAGAGTGCTCGGTAACAAACCGCTTCTTCCAACGCGCGCCCCATTCGCTCCGCTCGCAACAATCCAATTAGTTCTCCGGGTGAAAAAACATTCGACATTCCATCTTCTGAAACCAACACTTTTGATGTTATTTGACGTACAATAATTTCTATATGTCTATTATGAATCTGCACCCCTTGGGATCGATAAACCTTTTGGATCTTATTAAGCAAAGAGATACGACTTTGCACTATAGTTAGCTCAGCACCAATCAAAAATGCCCACGGCATTCCAAGAATTTTTGTTATATGGTCGTTCCAACCCTCAACTCTCTTTTCTAGATTCATTGATATTGAATCAACCGAACGCACTTCTAATACCTGTTCTACTTTTGGAAGCCCCTGGGTTATATCACCCGATCTCGATTTTTCATATAGAAATGTAATTAAAGTATCTCCTTGGTACAGAATTTCCCCGTAATGGCCATGAACAGTTGCTCCTGGAGTAGCCAAGTAAGGTTTAGCTGATCGTATTACTACAGAATCAACTTGAACAAGTATAACTTGACCCGATTTTAGATGTGGTGCGCTTTTGACTCTACATATATTTTCACAAATAAGCTGACCGAGACTCATTTTTGTAGATGTTTCTTGACAATAATTGAGACGGAGAAAATCCCAATTCAAATTCAAAATAATGTTACTGCCTGGATCGGGATTCGAAATTTGCTCATTTTCATCTAGTAAAAAATAGTTAATTACTCGAAAAGTCCGTTTTAAATTGTCAAGTTGCAAATAGTTATTTACCAAGATCTGATTATGAGTTATTAAATGGTAAAACGAATAAACCTTTGCAAGTAGAAAAGCTATTCCTAAAGGCCCCAGCGAATTCTTAATTGGAATTAGAGGATCTTTTGTAATTTTAATTGATTCTTTTATCAAATTGTAATATTTTCCATCGTTGAATGGACCCATTCGAAAACAATTGGATGATGACAAAATTATCAACGACTGGAATCCCTTCTTTCTATTCAACATCGTATGAATCGTTTTTTGATTTTTATTAAGGGGTTGTTGAATTCTTACTCTGGAATAAATAGAAAAAAACGGATTGATATTGGCGCAACCCGATCCATTAGCAGAGAGCAACCCTGAGCCCGATGGATCATTTCTTTTTCCGATATAGGAAATAGTGGATTTCACCAAGTCAATTCTTAGGAAATGTCGAATCAAAGCGTTTGCC